GGATATTTTAAGAAATGAATATCCTTATTAGTAGCAGGGTCTGGGGAAAGAATCGGAAAGGTAATTTCACTATATTTCTGACCAGGAACGGGGCCTATAACAAGAATATTTTTTTTAGTGGGGCGATAACTCTGAAAAGACAGATTGCCTATCTTTTCTTTCATTTCGGGCGAAATACGATCGGGCGGTGCTAATTCAAAGCCCTCCGGTAAAATAAGAACAGCCCCTACATTCAAAGCGCCTTTCTTACCATTAGCAAGAACCTGTTTCAGTTGCATATCATAAGGAATTCTAACAACTGCTTCAAATACAGTATCCGGAAGTACCGCTTGTGGAACCTCAATATCCACGGGCTTATTAGCTAAATGGCAATTAGCACATACAATACGCCCAGTTGCTTCTCGTGGATTTTCATAACCCTGCTGTGCAAAAATGGGATATGCGTTTGAAATGGATGCACCGGTTATTATATATATCATGACCGATAGGGAAATAGATCGAGTAATCTCTTCCTTTATCCAATAAAAAATCCAATAAAAAGTCTTTTTAGTTTGCATGGTCCAATCGTTGATCCCGAAAATTTCTACAATAAAATTTTGTAGGTCGCGAGTCTAGTCCCCTATCCACCATTTTGTTATTTACTGTATACTAAAAATACTCAAAAAATTTTACCGAAAGATAGCAGCAATTCCCCCCTCGACGGGTAGAAAGAATAATGTAAGTTCGACTTTGTTTTGTATACAAAACAAAGTAACAAACAAACTTTATTTTTGAATTTGATTTGGATCAGTGAATCATTTCTCAATCATTTATTGAATGATAAATAACTACAAGTGACGGAGATACGCGATTTAAATAACGAAAGATCCAATATTTTAAAATGGTATCTAGAATCACGGGAAAGGTGGAAACAAGACCAGATATAATTTGATCATTATAAGCAAACCCAAAATCCTTGTAGATATAACCAATCATTAGTTCCCAACCGTGGGTTGAATGGAATCCAATACAGAAATCAGTTACTAAAAGAATAGAAAAAGCTTTTATTGTGTCACTTAAATTAGATAGGAATTCTTGAACCCAAGAGTTAATAATAACAAGTTCCTCATTACCTAAAATGGAATAACTACTTAGAATAAAGAAATATATTATATTTGTCGAGAAGTGCAAAATCATATGGATACAATCTTCATTGTGCATCGTGATCAATTGGATCGTTTCTTTGTGTATTCCTAAATGAAGTTTTGGTAGATGTGTTTCCGGGTATTCTTTTATCATTTCGTCCAAGAGGAAGAGTTCCTCTAATTCTATGAATTGTACTAGAATACTCTTTTCTTGAATATCATTCAAGAAAGTTTGGCATTGCCCAGTATTCCACCAATTTGTAACCCAGGATTTAATACTTTTATTGAATGAGAGCGAAATCCACCAGGGTAAAAATATTATAGATGAAAGATATAGAAGGGGAATAAATGCTTTCTTTTTTTGTTTTAACATTTTTTCATCTGTGAATTATTAATGAACCACCTCTTTCATTGACTCTAGGCAATCTAATCTTTCTATCAAGCAGGAGTCCATTATAAGATAGATAGTAATCCCAGAAATTGATTCTCTGCTTTTTTATTAAGTGCTTAGACCTTGAATCTAAAATACAGAAGTCAAAAATATGATAAGAATCCACTTCAAATTCGAGTGAAAATATATAGAATATTATTTCCAGAGATTCAAATTGATCCGATTCGAAGCAATTGTCCTTTCTTTCGATAAATGCTCAAAAGAACCGCTTCAAGTTCAAGTAATAAATATTATTCTATGCGGATTTCGAGACGAAAGAATCCTGATAAAAATAGCAAGTAAAAAAAAACTGTTTTGTTTTAGGTTATGCCTCTTACGTATACGCCTGCTTTAGCTCGAAGAATGAATGGGGATTCTGAAAAAAGTTCAGTTAGGTTATGCTCTATAAAAAAGAAAACGGGGTTCTTGACTTGAGTTTTTTCCTCTTGCCACATTTGATTGAATTTATTCTTCATTTCTGAATTGAATCGGTACGCGCAAGAAATAGGCCAATTCCGCAGCTTTTTGCTCAATTTCTCGCGGAGTCAAATTTTCATCAGTACGAGTCAAAGGAACGGCACCCGGACCTCTGATTTCCATATAAAGGACACGACGAACAGAAAAACCTTCTTTAACTTCTATTCTGATAGATTGAATATCCTTGATAAGGAATCGTAGAAAGATGCGACGGTTTTTCCCAGGGAATCCCCAACGAAAAATACACACTATTCCTTCTTTTTTATCGAATCGATCATAACCACCACCTACATTCCACGCAATTGTGCACCATAAATAGGAACTAATAAAGAGACCCGCAATCCCATAGAAAGACATCACGATTCCTTGCGGAAAAAAAACGATTTGCTGAGACGGAAATAAAGATATCAAATTTCTACCAAGATAACTAGAAGTTCCAACCAATAAAAATCCTAATGAACCAAAAAAAAGGATAAAAGCCCAGCAGAAATTGCTTGTTTTTCTAGACCCCGCTATAAATTCTATCCATATAGATTCTGATGGCCAACTCATACATACCAGATCTAGTTGCATTTTATTGGAATTGAGAGAATAAGCATATACTTCATTTTTATTTTGTTTCCGAAGTAACTCCAATCAGCTAGCACTATTTGTGAACCTTTAGGAATAATCCATCGAATTGCTTAGATCTAAAAGCATCCCCTTTACTTTATAGGATCCCCCATAAAGATCTAAATACCTATGATACATGGACTTTACATCATCCATCTGCTGCGATCGCAGTCCACAGCTACAATTCATTTACCCATACATCGTGTTTACGCATACGCATGCATTAAGAAATAGCTTTTTGATTTCTATTCGGAAAAACTACTTGTTATACAATATTCTACTAAATAGATATCCATGATATCTAAGTCTTGAAAAAATAGATCAGATTTTGTCTTGGTCCTATCGCATCTAAAAAATCTTAGTTTTTTGAACATATAAAGATAAAGAAGCCATTGCAATTGCCGGAAATACCAGACCCACTAAAGGCACAAAAATAGAGGGTAAGCTGTTGAGAGTTGTCATAGAATTGGTACCTCAATTTAATATTTGTACCTGTTATTGTTACTTATAAAGATATCTCAATAATAATTAACAATTATATTAGAATTCGTATATTATACTACTATAAAACTAATTACTAAGTAATAAACTAATTAATTAATATGTAATTAGCGAGTAGATATATATCTAATAAAATAAGTACAAGGACTGTAGAACTAAATAAATGAACTTGACGATCGAAATCTATTTGTATAATAATTCACTTGATTTATTATTCATTTATTATTCTGAATTTTTTTTTTTTATTATTCGTAGATTTGAATAATCAATAAAAAAAAAAGTGTTAGTCAAAATTTTTGAAAAATTCGATTCGTTAGAATTCGACCCCGATCCAAGAAGGGAAGGAGGATTTTTTTTTTAGTAAAAATAGAATTCTCGCGAGATATCGAAAGATCAAAAACTCTATATCTATTTTTTTCTATATTTGAATTCTATATAGATCCGCAAGAGAGGAAGATTGAATTCCTTTTATTTGTCTCGCCTAATTCTAATTTCATTTTACAGAGGGGAGAATTCCCTTTTTATCTTCTTACTAAACTAAAAGATTGCTCGTTAGTAATCAGTAATATCGCTAAGAATAAGAATTCCCATAATTCTTTCTACAATTCAATTTGATGCTACAAAGGAAAGAAAACCCCATTAGTCCGACCTTGATTCTGAGAAACTAACTACAACTACCTTTTCCATACAAATCAAAAATATAACTTATAACTTAAGGCTCTACCTGATTTGGAGTTGGAGTCAAAAGAAAAAAATCGTGGAGCTGAAATAACTCACTCAGAATACCTTTTAAAAGTTTGCGTGGTACAATTAGATCGAATAAGCCCTTATCAAATAAATATTCAGCCTCCTGTGAACCCTCGGGTACTGTTGTATTCAACGTTTGTTCAATTACTCTTTTACCTGCAAATGCAATATAGGCATCGGGTTCGGCAATAATGATATCCCCTAACATACCAAAACTAGCGGTTACTCCACCAGTAGTAGGAGATGTAAGAATGGATACATAGAATAACTTTTTATTTGATTGATAATCATATAAAGCGGAAGATATTTTAGCCATTTGCATCAAGCTTAAACTTCCTTCTTGCATACGTGCTCCTCCGGAAGCACACACTAGAATAAGAGGTAAAGATTTATTTGTAGCATACTCGATCAAACGTGTGATTTTCTCACCTACTACGGATCCCATACTACCTCCCATAAACTGAAAATCCATAACGCCGATTGCTATAGGAATACCGTTTAGTTGACCTGTACCTGTTTGAACAGCCTCAGTTAATCCTGTCTTTTTTTGATAAGAATCAATACGATCTTTATAAGATTCCTCTTGATCTTGATCAGATTCCTCAGGATCTTTAGAAGATTCCTCTTGATCTTGATCAGATTCCTCTTGATCTTGATCAGATTCCTCTTCAGAATCAAATTCAACCTCTTCAGAATCAAATTCGCCCTCTTCAGAATCAAATTCAATGGGATCCAGAGAGATCATGTCTTCATCCATAGGATTCCAAGTACCCGAATCAATCGAAAGTTCGATTCTGTCTAAACTGTTCATTTTCAAATGATAGCCACAGTATTCACAAATATTCATTTTTGACTTCAAAAATTTCTTATAATTTAATCCATAGCAATCTTCGCATTGAACCCATAAATGCTTGTATTTTTGAGTTCCATTTAAATCATTAGATTCTTTTTCGATAGTTAAATCATTATCACTCGCATTTGTTTTTATATTGAAATTATCATCTTGACTATGACTTTCCCTTTCATCACAAACGGAATTTGAAATGGAACTCTGATTGTCATTGGAATTGTCATTCGTAATGCAACTCTCATTGGAATTGTAACTCTCA